TTAAAATAATTAATTTATGTAAAATTTAATAATCAGGTATCTTAATTTAATCTATCATAGTTTAAAATAATTAATTTATGTAAAATTTAATAATCAGGTATCTTAATTTAATCTATCATAGTTTAAAATAATTAATTTATGTAAAATAGTATAAAGGGGAATACTATTTTATATATATTATATTATATATATATATACTTTTTATAAATCGTGGAACATTTACTATTAGGGGTGTAAGTATATATGTATATATATATATATATAGATATATCTCTATATGGTGTAAACTATTAATGTTCCATCTTTAAGAGTTTTTATATAGTTATAAATCTCTAAATGAAAGGGATTATATATATAAAAGTTTCAAATAAAGGGGGAACCTTTAGAAAATATAATTCTTAGTATAAAGGAGGCCGGGGGGACCGGAGGGCCGTCTGTCTGGGGGGAAACATGATATGTAAGTATTTGATAAGTTGGGAGTTAGTTTTTATGCTATAACCAGAGGTTAGAATAAACATAAGTCATAGATACATATAATAAATTATATCTAATAAATAGATATAAGTAGTTAAGAATTTGTAGCGAACTAAAACGTGAGCTAGGAAATGGTAGAACTACTTGTAAAATCACATATGGGATTAAAGAATCATATGCAATAGTATAGTTATTAGTATCCGAATCTAGTCCAGAGGTACTATGGACCAGGGTAAGACCGAGTGAGCGAGGGGGAAAGTGAATACTGATCCTTAAGTTATTTTAACTATCTCAATATTATTATATAGTATAAATTTGATTCTAGTTTATTTTTAAATAATTAAACTTAATGATTTTAATATGTAAGTCTTTGCATGAATATTGTAAATATTTAAATAATATTTATTATAAATTATAAACGCAGTTTTTAGTATTATGTATTTAATATTTTAAGACATAGTTAATTTTGTGGTTGACTAGCGAAAATTGTGCCAGCAGCTGCGGTTATACAATTAGTTAGAATTATTTTTATTAGGGTTATTTATTAATGATGGTATTTATTGGCTATAAAAGTTTTTATTTTAAGTGAAATTTATATATTTATTATTACTAGCTTGGTAAAATTTTTTATTATATGAATATAAGAAATTCTTGGTCTAGACTAGGATTAGATACCCTATTATTCAGAATGTAAAAAATTATTCTTAGTATTATAAGTTAAGATCTTTAAATTGAAAGAATTTGACGGTAATTTTAATCATTTTAGAGGAACCTGTTCTGTAATTGATAATCCACGATAAATTCCACCTTTAAAAACAATGGTTTTGTGAATTGTTTGTATATCTCTGTCTGAATTGAGTGTTTTATTAGAATATTCTCTCTAATTTTTTATAAAATATATGTCAGGTCAAGGTGCAGCTAATGTAAAGGTTTGAGATGGGTTACATTTAATTATAAATATTATTATTGAATTAATTTATTTATTATAAATTATGAAATTGGATTTAATTGTAATGGGTAATATATTTTATTCATGATATATGTTCTTGATTAAGTACATATCGCCCGTCACTCTCATTATAAGATGGGATAAGTCGTAACAAAGTAGTTCTATCGGAAGATGGGGCTGGAATTATACAAACTAAAATCTAGGATTAGCTTTTATTTACATTAAAGGTTTATTTGTGCAACTCAAATTAGTTTGAATTAGAATTTATTTAATTTAATATTTTGTATTTTATTTAAATTATAGAAATAACTTTCTTTTTAGTATTTTTTAAAGAATAAATTTATTTTATTTATATGTTATTTTTTACTGTAAAGGTTTATTATTTAATTATTTAGAAAGTAAAATTAAGTTTTTGTACCTTTTGTATCAGGGTTTATTTATATTCTTTTATTTAATAATAAAGATCCCGAATTTAAAAGAGATAATAATATTTGTTATTTAATGTATCAAAATTATTGATAAAATATTAATAGGGGTTATATGCCATTCATATTTACATATCTGGTTTCTTGTTAATTGAATTTAATTCAGAATTAATAAATCTTAATATTTAAATATATTTATATTAAGTATATTAATTTAAAATTAAAGGGGATAAGCTCTTTAATTATTTTATAATAGAAAAATTTATATAAAATTTTGTAGGATTAGAAATTTTCATCATTTATTTTGTTGTAATTATATTTTATTTTTATTTTATTTTGTATTTTATTTAAATTTATACTAAGAATTATTAATGACTTATATATTATTAATAATAATGATAAAATTAGTAAAATTTTTAATTGATGTATAGTAATTTGGCAAATTAGTCCTTCACCTGTTTAACAAAAACATGTCTTAATGATTTTAATATTAAGTCTGGCCTGCTCAATGATTATTAATTAAATAGCCGCAGTATTTTGACTGTGCGAAGGTAGCATAATCATTTGTCTTTTAATTGAAGGCTTGTATGAATGGTTTAATGAAAGGATAACTTTCTTTACATTAATAATTGAATTTAATTTTTTAGTGAAAAAGCTTAAATTTTTAAATGGGACGAGAAGACCCTATAGAATTTTATTTTTATTTTTAATATTTAAATTATAAGGTTTTATATTTATTATTATTTATAAAAATTTTGTTGGGGTGACATTGAGATTTTTTAAACTCTCATAAATCTATTTTTATTTATATGTATATATATGATCCTATTTTATGGATATATAGATTAAATTACCTTAGGGATAACAGCGTAATTTTTCTAGAGAGTTCTTATCGATGGAAGAGTTTGCGACCTCGATGTTGGATTAAAATTAGATTTAAGTGCAGAAGCTTAATTTCTAGGTCTGTTCGACCTTTATATTTTTACATGATCTGAGTTCAGACCGGCGTGAGCCAGGTCGGTTTCTATCTTTTTATTTTTAATATTTAAATTAGTACGAAAGGACCATTTAGATCAAATATTTTGTTGTAATTAGAATTCATTTACTATTTTGGCAGATTAGTGCATTAAATTTAGAATTTATTTATGTAATATTTTATTACAAGTAGTATTGTTTTTATTAATTTATTTAGTAATAATTATTTGTGTTTTGATTTGTGTTTCTTTTGTTACTCTTTTAGAACGTAAGGTCTTAGGTTATATTCAACTTCGTAAAGGTCCTAATAAGTTGGGATTAATTGGACTTCTTCAGCCTTTTTCTGATGGATTAAAATTATTTTTTAAAGAGCAAATTATTCCCTATAAATCAAATTATATAATTTATTATATATCTCCTATTTTTTTATTGTTTTTATCTTTTTTATTATGAACTTTATTCCCCTTTTTATTTAATATTTATAATTTTGATTATGGAATTATATTTTTTATGGTTTGTACTGGTATAGGTGTTTATGGGATTATATTATCGGGATGATCTTCTAATTCAAATTATGCTCTTTTAGGTAGTCTTCGTTCTGTTGCTCAAGTTATTTCTTACGAAGTAAGAATAATCATAATTATATTATGTTTTATTATCTTTATTATTAGATATAATTTATTATATTTTATATATTATCAGCATTTAAATTGATTTTTATTTATATGCTTTCCTTTATTTTTTTGTTGAATATCTTCTTGTTTGGCTGAAACAAATCGTTCTCCTTTTGATTTTGCTGAGGGGGAAAGTGAACTTGTAAGAGGATTTAATGTTGAATATAGAAGAGGGGGGTTTGCTTTTATTTTTTTATCAGAATATATAAATATTATTTTTATAAGACTCTTAACAGTTATTATCTTTTTAGGGTGTGACTTATGATCTTTATTTTTTTATGTAAAAATTATATTAATTGTGTTTTGATTTATTTGAGTTCGAGGTGTTTTACCTCGATTTCGGTATGATAAATTAATATATTTAACATGGAAATTATTTTTACCTTTATCTTTAAATATATTTATATTTTATTTAGGGATTTTAATTTATATATTTAATATTTAGTTCATTAATTTAAGTGCAAAATAAGTTAATGAAAGAATTTAACTTTCTTTTTATATTTTCAAAATATATGTCTATCTATGACTTATTAACTTTTAATTTAGTAATTTATCCCAAATTTTTAAAACTAAAGGGTTAATAAGGAAATATCCAAAATAAAGTACTGTTAATATTTGACCTGTAAAAATATAAGGTTCTTCTGCTGGTCGAGCTCCAATTCATGTTAATAAAACAATAATAGTTACTATACTTCAAAATAATCTTTTTCTTAAAGGATAAAATGTAGTACCTTGGAATTGATTTTTATTAATAATTATAGGGATTAAAATAATTAAAATAGATATTAATATAGCAACTACCCCACCCAACTTATTAGGAATTGACCGTAAAATTGCGTAAGCAAATAAGAAGTATCATTCTGGTTGAATGTGAACTGGAGTAACTAAAGGATTGGCTGGAATAAAATTTTCAGGATCTCCTAATAATCGAGGCTCTAATAAAATTAGTATTAAAAATAAAAATAATGTAATTGTTATTCCTATTAAATCTTTAATAGAAAAGTATGGATGAAATGGGGATTTATCATAATTAGAATTTAATCCTAATGGATTATTTCTACCTGTTTGGTGAAGAAATAATAAATGAATAATAACTAAAGCTGCAATGATAAATGGTAAAAGGAAATGTAATGTAAAGAATCGTGTTAATGTTGCGTTGTCAACTGAAAATCCTCCTCATAATCATATTACTAAATTTTTACCAAGATAAGGAATAGCTGATAATAAATTAGTAATTACAGTTGCTCCTCATAATGATATTTGACCTCATGGTAATACGTATCCTAAAAAGGCAGTACCTATAATTAATAGGAATAATGCTGTTCCAACTGATCATGTTATAAATAGTTTATAAGACCCATAATATAATCCTCGTCCAATATGTAAATATAGACAGATAAAAAATAATGAGGCTCCGTTTGCATGTGTATATCGTATAAGTCATCCATTATTTACATCTCGGCAAATATGGATAACTCTTCTAAATGCTAATTCAATATTAGCTGTATAATGTATTGCTAAGAATAATCCTCTAATTATTTGGATTATCAAACACATTCCTAATAATGATCCAAAATTTCATCATAATGAAATAGATGAAGGTGATGGTAAATCAATTAAAGATCCATTAATAATTTTAAATAATGGATGAGTTTTTCGTATTGGTTTATTCATAATTATTAATTTTTTATTCGTAAAGGTCCTTCAATAACTTTGGCAATATTAGATACTACAATTATAGTTAATAATAAATAAATAATTATTATTATAGTTAATTTAGCTGATATTATATTAAAGATTTTAATTAATCTAATAGATTCATTTATTTTTATTTCAAAATTAAAATAATTATTACTAATAATTAGTATAGTTATTAATATTCTTAAAGCTAAAGTAGTAATTATTGATAATACTATTTTAACAGATAAATTAAATTTTTCATTTGAGGCAATTCTTGCTATATAAATAAATAGAACTAAGGCTCCTCTTAATATAATAATAATAATAATATATGAAAAGAAAAAAGATTTTATTATATATCCAACAATGGCAGCTGTAATTATTGTTTTAATAATTAAAATTAACCCTATTCTTAAAGGGTGATTTAATCATAATAAAGATAATGATAATATAATTATAAAGGATAATAAAATATTCACACAGTAAATAGTTTAAAAAATATTAATTTTGGGGATTAAAGATAAGCTTATAGGCTTTTTACTGAAGTTTTAAAGGTTTACCCTAATTATGATTTACAAAATCATTGTTTTTATTAAACTATTAAAACTAATTTTTCTGGAATATATTCTTTTATTTAATTTAGGGTGTAGAATTATTATTTTTTGTTCTACACATAAACACCTATTACTTTCTTTACTTAGTTTAGAATTTATAGTTTTAAGAGTATTTCTAGCTTTATTTATTGTTTTAATAAATAATGGTTATGAATTATATATTTCTATAATATTTTTAGTGTTTACAGTGTGTGAAGGTGTTTTAGGTTTATCTATTTTAGTTAGTCTAATTCGTAATCAAGGTAATGATTACTTATCTAGAATATCTATTTTATCATGATAAAATATATATTAACACTTGTTTTTATAATCCCTTTATTAATAAATAATTATTGATTATTTAAACATTTACTTATATTATTAAGATTTATTTTTATTTTAATAAATATTTGTTATGATTTTATTTCTTTATCTGGAAATTTATTAGGTTTAGATACTCTTTCGTACAGATTAATTAGTTTAACATATTTTATTATTTTTTTAATAATAATAGCCAGATATAAAATATATTTTATAAATGAAAAATTAATTGAATTTAAATTAATTATTTTATTGATATTACTATTTATAATATTAACTTTTTCATCTTTAAATATATTTATATTTTATTTGTGATTTGAGAGATCTTTAATCCCCACCCTTTTTTTAATCTTTGGGTGGGGTTATCAACCAGAACGAATTTCTGCTGGCTATTATTTGCTTTTTTATACTTTATTTGCTTCTTTACCTTTATTGTTAGGTATTTTTTATATTAATTTAACTATTAACACATTAGATTTTTGATTAATCACCTTAGATAATTTAAATTTTTATACTTACATATCATTAATTATAGCTTTTTTATTTAAAATGCCTATCCCTTTTTTTCATTTTTGATTACCTAAAGCTCATGTTGAGGCACCTGTTTCTGGTTCTATAATTTTGGCAGCTATTTTATTAAAATTAGGGGGTTATGGTTTAATCCGGGTTTATATATTTTTAGGTTCATATTCTATTGTATATAACTATATTTGAATTATTTTAAGATTATTAGGTTCTGTAATTATTAGCTTTTTATGTTTATTTCAGGTTGATATTAAATCTATTATTGCATATTCTTCTGTTGCTCATATATCTTTAGTAATCTGTGGGATCATAAGATTTAGATCTTATGGTTTTATTGGTTCTTTAGTATTAATAATTGGTCATGGTTTTTGTTCTTCTGCACTTTTTTGTTTAGCAAATATTATTTATGAGCGGAGTCATAGTCGTAGATTATTTATTAATAAAGGTTATATTATAAGAATACCTAGTTTAACATTATCATGGTTTTTTTTATGTTCAAATAATATATCATCACCTCCATCTTTGAATTTATTAGGTGAAATTTATTTAATTAATTCAGTTATATCTTGAGATTATATAACTTTTATTTTTTTAGGGATTATATCTTTTATGAGATGTTGTTATAGTATTTATTTATTTTCTATAACTCAACATGGTTATATTTATAGAGGTTTATCTTTTATTAATTCTGTTAATCTTCGTGAATATTTTTTGATTATACTTCATTTAATCCCTCTTAATATCATGTTTTTAAAATTTGATAATTTTTCCTTATTTTTATAAAGGATTTATAATAGTTTAATTCAGAATAATAATCTGTGGTGTTATTGGTGAAATTTTATTTCTTTAAATCCATAAATTTATTTTATTTGTGATTTTTCTTTCTATTTTTAATCGGTTTAGTTTTAATATTTAATGGTTTAATTTTTTTATATGATGAATATTCTATATTTATAGATTGAGAAATCATAAGTTTAAATTCTTCTGTTTTATCTATATCAATATATTTTGATTGAATATCTCTTTTATTTATAGGGAGAGTATTATGTATTTCTTCTATAGTTATTTTATATAGTTCTTCTTATATAGGTTCTGATGTGTTTAAATTACGGTTTTTATTAATTGTTTTATTATTTGTATTATCAATAATATTTTTAATTATTAGTCCTAATTTAATTAGAATTTTATTGGGTTGGGATGGATTAGGTTTAGTTTCATATTGTTTAGTTATTTATTATCAAAATTATAAATCATATAATGCTGGTATATTAACTATTTTAAGTAATCGTATTGGGGATGTTTCTATTTTAATTGGAATTTCTTGATTATTTAATATAGGAGGCTGGAATTATATTTTCTATTTAAAATATTTAGATTATAGGGTTTCTTATTGATTATTGTATTTAATAATTATTTCTGCTTTTACTAAAAGTGCTCAAATTCCTTTTTCTTCTTGATTACCTGCAGCAATGGCTGCACCTACTCCTGTTTCTGCTTTAGTTCATTCTTCTACTTTAGTTACTGCAGGGGTTTATTTACTTATTCGATTTAGTGAATTATTATATATATATAATTTAACTTTCTTTTTATTAATTTCTTGTTTAACTATATTTATATCTGGGTTAGCTGCTAATTTTGAGTATGATTTAAAGAAAATTATTGCTCTTTCTACTTTAAGTCAGTTAGGTTTAATAATAAGAGTATTATTTATAGGTTATCATGTCTGTTCATATTTTCATATATTAACACATGCTTTTTTTAAAGCATTAATGTTTTTATGTGCTGGTTTAATTATTCATTGTATAAATGATTCTCAAGATATTCGTCATATAGGTAATTTAATTAACTGTATTCCTTATACTTGTTCTTGCTTTTTTATTTCAAATTTATCTTTATGTGGTTTTCCCTTTTTATCAGGGTTTTATAGAAAGGATATGGTTTTAGAGCAGCTGTCTTTTAATTATTCAAATTTATATATTTATATTATTTTTTATCTGTCTGTAGGTTTAACTGTTTGTTATAGATTACGATTAATCTATTATTGTTTTACAGGATCTAATAATTTAATAGTTATTTCTAATTATAATGAAGATCAATTGATATTATGTTCTTTAGTTTTTATAACTATTTTATCTATTATTAGAGGTAGAATATTAATATGATTAATTTTTCCTTATTTTTATTTTATATGTTTTCCTTTATTTTTAAAGTTAATGCCTTTATTATTTATTATATTAGGTATATGATTAGGTTATAGATTATCTTTATTAATAATTAATGATAATATTTTTGGGATTTTATTTAATTATTTAATTGAATTTTTAAGAATTATATGATTTATGCCTTATTTTAGTACTTATATAATTTATAATAAGGCATTAACTTATTCTAAAATAAGATCTGTATTTATAGATTATAGTTGAGGGGAATCTTTAATTTCCAGCTCTATTCCTAAATTTATTAATTATTTAAGTTCTTTTTATACTTTATATCAGATAAGTAATGTAAAGATTTATTTATTAAGATTTATTTTTATTATTTTATTTATATTAATAATTTAAATCTGGTTACTTAAATAGCTTAAATTTTAAAGCTTAACTTTGAAGAAGTTATAATAGGTGCAACCTTTTAAGTATTTATAAAGAAATATAATCTTATTTCCTTATTGAAAATAAGGGGTTTTGTTTGTTAAACTATATAAATAAGAGAAAAATGGATTTTAACCACTATAAAAGATAGTTAGCAGCTTCTTTCAGATAACTTCATTCCCTTTTAATTGGATCAATTATAATCAATTATTTCATTAACAATGAAAGGCCTCTATTTGGCTTCAATTAAATTTAATATTAATGTAGATAAGGGAATGTAGAGATTCCTAATTTTAGGTCGAAACTAAATGTAAATTTTACTTCATTATCTATATTAGAAACGTTTATATGAGGTAGACTATAATTAGTATTTTTTAATTGCAAATTAAATGTTGTTTAATAAACTACAACCCCTATACTAATTAAGTTTAATTATTTAGCTCATTCTAATACTCCATTATTTCATTCATGATATAATCCTATAATTAAAATAATAATGAATAAAATAACAGTAATAATTCATGTTTTTGTTAATCTTACCTTTAAAGTTAAAATGATTGGTAATATAATTGCAATTTCAATATCAAAAATTAAAAATAAAACAGCAATTAAAAAGAATTGAATTGAAAAAGGAGTTCGTGCGGATCTTTTTGGATCAAATCCACATTCAAAGGGTGATATTTTTTCTCGATCTTTTTTTGATGTTTTTGAAATTGTTCTACAAATAATTATTATTATAATAGATAAAATTATTGCTATAATTATTGAAATAATAGTTAAAAATATTACCTTTTCTTAATTAAAGATCTTTTGATTGGAAGTCAAATATATTGTTTATACTAAAAAGGTATCTTAATTTATCTTCCTCATCAGTAAATTGAAATATAAAGGAATAATCATACTACATCAACAAAATGTCAGTATCATGCTGCTGCTTCAAATCCAAAATGATGATTTATTGAAAAGTGACATTTAATATGTCGTATTAAACAAACTCTTAAAAATATAGTTCCAATAATTACGTGAATACCATGGAAGCCAGTAGCTATAAAAAAGCAAGATCCATAAATAGAATCTCTAATGCAAAAACTAGCTTCTAAATATTCATATGCTTGTAATATTGTAAAATATAATCCTAAAATTACGGTTATTGTTAATCTTTTTTTACTTTCTAAATAATTATTTAATATTAATCTGTGGTGTGCTCAGGTTACTGTTATTCCTGAACATAATAGGATTATTGTATTTAATAGTGGAATTTCTATTGGATTAAATACTCTAATACCTTTAGGAGGTCATATTATTCCAATTTCTGCTGTAGGTGCTAAACTACTATGAAAGAATCCTCAGAAGAAGGAAATAAAGAAAAATACTTCTGAAATAATAAATAAAATTATTCCAATTTTTAATCCATATGTGACTTTAATAGTATGATGACCTTGAAATGTAGATTCTCGAATAATATCTCGTCATCATTGAATTATAGTTAATAATAAAATAGTAATCCCTAAATAAAATAGGTATATTTCATTTTTATGGAATCATATAACTATTCCTGATGTTAAGGTTATAGCTCCAATAGATCCTGTTAATGGTCATGGTCTGTAATCTACTAAATGGAAAGGGTGATTTTTATGTATTTTCATAATTAATGTATAACTTCTCTAGAGTATAATGTAGTCAATACTGAAAATACATATGCTTGAATGATTGCTACTGCTGCTTCAAATATTAATAATATAATTTGTACTAAAATAATAAATGTTAAAATTATATTATTAACATCTAGTGACTTATTTCCTAATAAACTTATTAATAAGTGTCCTGCGATTATATTAGCGGTTAATCGTACTGCTAATCTTCCTGGTCGAATAATATTACTAATAGTTTCAATTAAAACTATAAAAGGTATAAGTAAATTAGGTGTTCCATTAGGAACAAGGTGGGCAAATATTGAATTTGTATTTTTATACCATCCAAAGATTATTAATCTTAATCATAAAGGTAAGGCTAGGGTTAAAGAGAAGACTAAGTGTCTTGATCTTGTAAAAATATAAGGTATTAATCCTATAAAGTTATTTATTAAAATATAAATGAAAAGTGAAATTGTTAATAAAGTTATTCCTTCTGAATTAACCCCTATTAATATTTTAAATTCATTATGTAACTTTTGAATAATACTTGTAAATATAATTATTAAACGATTTGGTATTGTTCAAAAGGGGTAAGGGATTAAAATTAATCCTATAATTATTCTTACTCAATTAAGTGAATAATTTAATGATGTTGCTGGATCAAATGTTGAGAATAAATTTGTTATCATGTTCAATTAAATTGATTTATTTTAATGTTTTTATTAACATTTATGTTAATGTTTTTATTATTAATAAAGTAAATTAAGATATTAATAGCTAAAAATGTAATTAAAAATATTAAGAATAAAATTTCTCATCATAAAGGAGCTATCTGAGGCACTAGAAATTACTTTTAATATAAAGTAATTTTAACTTGACAAGTTAATGTTTTTATAAACTAAATTTCTCATTAAGAGTATATTTTACTTACTATATTTTGGTTTAAGAGACCAATGCTTAAAAAGTTCAGCCACTTAATGATATTGATTTAATTCAATTTAGAAAATTTATTGTTGTTGTTCTTTCAATTACAATAGGTATAAATCTATGATTTGCACCACAAATTTCTGAACATTGACCATATATTAATCCCGGACGATTAATATTTATTGTTCCTTGATTTAATCGTCCAGGAACAGCGTCAATCTTAATTCCTAATGCTGGAATTGCTCATGAATGTAAAACATCTGCTGCTGTAATTACTACACGTGTTTGTGTATTTATAGGTAAAATTGTTCGATTATCTACATCTAGTAATCGTATTTCTTTTGATTCTAAATCATTTGAGGGTTTTATATATGAGTCAAATTCAGCGTCTCTAAAATCTGAATATTCATATCTTCAGTATCATTGATGACCAATTACTTTTAATGTAATTGAGGGATTATTAATTTCATCAATTATATAGAGTAATCGTAATGAGGGTAATGCAATAAAAATTAATGTAATAGCTGGAATTATTGTTCAAATTAATTCAATTGTTTGTCCTTCAAGTAAATATCGGTTAATTAAATTATTTTTAGTTAATCTAATTATAATATATGCCACTATAATAGTAATTATAGATAAAATTATAATTGTATGATCATGAAAAAATGTAAGTTGTTCTATTAATGAAGAATTTGCATCTTGAATTGAAATATTTCCTCAGGTTGCTATTTCTAATAAAAGATTATTCTTTATATATGAATCTTAAATTCATTGCACTATTCTGCCATATTAGAAGATTGTTGTTATAATAGGAATTTCATTATATGAATGTTCTGCTGGCGGTGTTTTTTGTAATCATTCAATTCTTGAATTTATATTTTCATTAAATACTAAAGTTCGCTTAGAAATAATTCTTTCCCATAAGATTATAATAAATATAATAATACTAATTATTGATATAATACTCCCAACTGATGAAATGATATTTCATCTAGTATATCTATCAGGGTAATCTGAATATCGTCGAGGTATTCCTCTTAAACCTAAAAAATGTTGTGGAAAGAATGTAATATTGACTCCTAAAAATATGGAAAAGAATTGAATCTTTAATCATTTTGGGTTTATAGTCATACCTGTAAATAATGGGAATCATTGGATAAATCTTCCTATAATAGCGAACACTGCTCCTATTGATAATACATAATGAAAGTGTGCTACTACATAATAAGTATCATGTAAAATGATATCAATTGATGAATTAGCTAAAATTACTCCTGTTAATCCTCCAATAGTAAATAAAAATACAAATCCTAGAGCTCATAATATTGATGGTGAATAATTTATTTTTATACCATGTAAAGTAGCTAATCATCTAAAAATTTTAATTCCAGTTGGAACAGCAATAATTATTGTAGCTGATGTAAAATATGCTCGTGTATCTACATCTATACCTACAGTGAATATATGATGTGCTCATACAATAAATCCTAAAATTCCAATTGCTAATATAGCATAAATTATTCCAATATTTCCAAATGTTTCATGTTTCCCTCTTTCTTTTCTAATAATATGTGAAATTAATCCAAATCCTGGTAAAATTAAAATATAAACTTCAGGGTGTCCAAAGAATCAGAATAAGTGTTGGTATAAAATAGGGTCTCCCCCACCTGATGGGTCAAAAAAAGATGTATTAAAATTTCGATCAGTTAATAATATAGTAATAGCACCAGCTAATACTGGTAATGATAATAGTAAAAGTAAAGCAGTAATCCCAACTGATCATACAAATAGGGGAATTCGTTCTGGTGTTATTCCAATTGGTCGCATATTAATAATTGTTGAAATAAAATTTACTGCACCTAAAATTGATGATACTCCTGCTAAATGTAATGAAAAAATAGCTAAATCTACAGATGTTCCTCTATGTGAAATATTTCTTGATAGTGGGGGGTAAACGGTTCACCCGGTACCAGCCCCAGCTTCTGTTAATCTTCTTATTATTAATAATGTTAATGATGGAGGTAGTAGTCAAAATCTTATATTATTTATCCGTGGGAAGGCTATATCAGGTGCCCCAATTATTAAAGGTACTAATCAATTTCCAAATCCACCAATTATAATTGGTATAACTATAAAGAAAATTATAACGAAAGCATGAGCTGTAACAATAACATTATAAATTTGATCATCCCCAATAAATCTTCCGGGTTGACCTAATTCAATTCGAATAATTAATCTTATAGCAGATCCTACTATTCCTGCTCATATCCCAAATATGAAATATAAAGTTCCAATGTCTTTATGATTAGTTGAGTATAATCATTTATTCAAAATTTTTAATTGATAAAGTGACTGAAATATAGGTAATAAATTGTAAATTTATTTATGGCTTTAGAGCCCTTTATCAAATAGTTTTAATTTATAGCTTTATAGTCAATTAAATGATATTAGACTGCAATTCTAAAGTAGGTTTTACCTAAAGCTTACATATCATGTTTTTTTAACTTTGAAGGTTAATAGTTTTAAATATTTAACTTAAAGCTTTTATATCAAATACTTACATAATATCTACAATTATAATTAAAGGTAATCTTATATTAATTAAAAAAATAGTTAATGTTAATGTTTTATTTTTATGGAAAGTGATTCATTTAACTGATGAATTAAATGATATATATATATTAGTTATTACTCGTAAATAATATATTAAAATAATTAATCTAAACATAATTATAATAAAAATACAAAGAAATTCTTTTTCATTAATTATTCTTTGGATAGTAATTCATTTTGGTAAAAATCCAATAAAGGGAGGTAATCCTCCTATTCTTAATATTATTGTAAATAATCTAATTTTTTCAGTATTATTTATATTTATTATTCTTACTTGATTAATAAAGTATATTTTATAATCTAAAAATAGTCAACATATTAATACAATTATTACTCTATAAATAATTAAGTAAATAATTCATAAATTTATAGCTTTATTAATTGCTAATATTCAACCTAAATGACTAATTGATGAATATCCTATTATTTTTCGTAGTGATGTTTGATTAATCCCACCTAATCTGCCAATACTAACTGATCAAATAATAGATATATAAATAATTAATCCTCTATTATTTATATTGTTAATTATTATTAAAGGGGCAATTTTTTGTCAGGTTATCAAAATTCTACATTTTATTCATTCTATTTTAGATAAAATTTCAGGCATTCATATATGGAAAGGGGCAGCCCCTAATTTAATTAATAATCTAATATTAATAATTCTATTAATTATATTTATTGATAACACATAATTATATATATTAATTAGTACTATTATTAATATTATTATTCTTCTTATTCTTTGAATTAAGAAATAAATTATGGCAGCTTCTGATCTTGATTTATTAATTTTATTTAAAATTAACGGGATAAATGATATTATATTTAATTCTAATCCTATTCATATTCTAATTCAATTATTAGAGGATAATGTAACTATTGTTCTAATAATTAAAATTGTAGAAAATATTAATCTTCTTTTTTTGATTAGAGAGGAGAGAAATATAATCTCTATAAACAGGGTATGAACCTGGTAGCTTTATTAGCTTACCTTTCTATTATATTTTAGTGTTAAGATGCACAGGGAATTTTGATTTCCCAAGTATGGTTTAATCCCATGAAATATAATAAGAGTATTATTATACATATTCTATTCTATCAAAATAGTCCTATTTTTTCAGGCATCTTATT